TTACAAATAAAAACCGAGGATTGGGACTCCATTGCTGTCCTTTTATATGTATATGGTTACAATTATTTACGCTCCCAGTGCGCCTATGATGTAGCACCAGGTGGATTTTTAGCTAGTGTGTATCATCTTACGAGAATACGGTACGGTATAGATAAACCGGAAGAGGTATGCATAAAAGTATTTGTCCCAAGGAGTAATCCTAGAATCCCGTCTGTTTTCTGGATTTGGAAAAGTTCCGATTTTCAAGAACGAGAATCTTATGATATGTTGGGAATCTCTTATGATAATCATCCACGACTTAAACGTATCTTGATGCCTGAAAGTTGGATAGGCTGGCCCTTACGTAAGGACTATATTACCCCCAATTTCTATGAAATACAAGATGCTCATTGAATGATAAGGAACTAATGTTTACTTATACGACTACGACATGACTCCAGGTTTAATTCAAGTCAAAGAAGATTTTTACGTTCTGTTGCAGACGAAAGAGAATAACTGGGCTATAACTAGTATTATGGATGGACTAAAAAAGGGCTTCATTGATATTCCAAAATTTGAAAGATATCATATCCCTTTCGTATGAGCAGAAACAATGGGATGAATCAAAACAAAAGAGTTCTGTACCATGAACTTTGTACCGCGAAGATCACTTAGATAGACCTAGGAATGTAAAAATAACATTAAGTAAGAGTGAAGAAATAGAATAAAGATGAAAGAACATACGAAGTTTAGAAGTGAAAAAGGATTGATTTGTACTGTATCTGAATCTGAAATGCATCCTGCCTATTCCTCTACTTTACCACCTCTAGATTTTTTTATGAATAGAAAGAAAAGGAAAAAAGAGGTATATATCCATACTCTATATACTTAGATACGTACATATTTCATGCTCGAAACAATTAATATCCAATATCCCGCTCGATTAATTGAATTATTATCTGATACATTAGTCACGTGTCAGGAACCAGATTTGAACTGGTGACACGAGGATTTTCAGTCCTCTGCTCTACCAACTGAGCTATCCCAACCATTCGCCGTGCACCGTCCGAGTTCCTAGTAAAGTACTTGTATCTATGTCAATTTCAATTAAATTCAAAGGATTAATATTAATATATTAATAAATTATTATTAAATTTTACCCAATCCCCCAATTTCTTAGATCTAAAAAAAAGATTTTCTTTGGTGATATGGATTGTGAATGATTCAATAACAGGAATTCCTTACCTACAAATGTTCATTTGTAGGGGTATCGTATCTATAATCTATACAATGAACTTAGGATTAAGATAAGATTCAAAGATTTCTGTACACATCTTTGTTTGAATCCCCGATAAGATAAAAAAATAGGATAAGAAAATAATTAGGAAGTCTAGTTAGGAAGTCAAAGGGACTTTTATTGGGGATAGAGGGACTTGAACCCTCACGATTTCTAAAGTCGACGGATTTTCCTAATACTATAAATTTCATTGCTGTCGGTATTGACACGTAGAACAGGACTCTCTCTTTATTCTCGTCCGATTAATCATTTTTTCAAAAGATTTATCCGACTCCGGAATGAATGATTTGATCACTGAATATTCGATTCCTCCTTCAACTTCGACTGGAATATATTTATAATAACTCTTAATTAATCTATAAATATAGAAAAAAATATATCTCTATTAAATATATAAAGAAAATATATATAATTATAACTATATATAGTTATATTTAATAATAGGGATTCCAGATTCGAGTTGTGATTAATCGTTTGATATGTCAGTATGTATATATACGCATATAGGGCCATCCTTTCCGTAATTTCTATAGAGGGATTCCAGCTACCAACGCAACGTAGTCAACGTCAATTCCATTTGTTTGTTAGAACAGCTTCCATTGAGTCTCTGCACCTATCCTTTGTTTTCTTAACATAAAGATTTGGCTCAGGATTGCCCATTTTTAATTCCAGGGTTTCTCTGAATTTGGAAGTTACCACTTAGCAGGTTTCCATACCAAGGCTCAATCTAATCAAGTCCGTAGCGTCTACCAATTTCGCCATATCCCCTTTTGAGACTAGGATCTAGTTGTAATTCCACCCACCTTTTTGGAATCGTTGAATTTATTATCTAATGAATTCCTATATTGAAAAAGTGTATGACGAAATTTTTTTTCGCTATCCCTATCGTTTTATCCCTATTGAATGAACCATATTTATCTCAATCAGAGATGATTTTATCATTGATGTATCTGCAATTCAATATGTATACATATATCCCATATAGATATGCCCCCCTTCATTTTTACAGTATTTTTTTGAATACTCTAAGGATCGATATTCATTAGTTTTTTGAGTCCTATCTTATTTTCTCCTTTTCCGAATGAAACCAAAGAAATGTCTTATTTGAATTTTTCATTAAGTTAAGAACTTAGTAAGAAATTTATATTTATATTATTAATACTAATTATTAATACTAAATTATTAATACTAAACAAATACTACTATAAAAATTATAGTATGACCCTTTGAATTATATAATATGAAAATTATACTTCAAAATTAATTTGATACTTAATCTTAATAATTATTTCAGTTATTATTAATAATATAATGTAAGTAATTTAATTATTTAATTTTAAGTATTATATAATATAATATTTAAGTACTTAAGTATTAGTATTATAGAAAAGAATATAAACCAATTTCAATTTAACTATTTAACTATAAGTTATATAGTTATTAGTTATTAAAGTAGTTATTAAAGTTATTAACTAAATTCATAACTGAAATCCAAAATCTGGTAGTTTACTGAATTCCTATTCACTATTTATATTTCGGTTATGTGAGCCCGCTTAGCTCAGAGGTTAGAGCATCGCATTTGTAATGCGATGGTCATCGGTTCGATTCCGATAGCCGGCTTTTTCTCGATTTTTCCATGATTGCTAATCTTTTCTCTCCTCTTCTTCCAAATGCGGAGTCATCGATCTATTATATCGCGTTAATTTGACAACTAGGAATCCAAATTTTATTGTATCAATTAGATCTCTACAGAACAAATTAAATCATAAAACTGAGCCTTAACTTTCTATACTATGATATACAAAAAAATTCGGATATTGATAGAATCAATTTCATTCGATTTTTTAATACTTTGAGTCAATTTTTAGTAAATTGTAAATTAAAGTAAATTAACTTTGATATTTAATTAGATATTAGTTTAGTATTTAATTAGATATTAGTTTAGTATTTTTAGTTTTACTTTGTTTACCCTTTAGTTCTAGTTCAGTCTTAATCTAGATTTATTCTGTTTCAATAAAATCAAAAAGGAGTTTTTATGTCTCGTTACCGAGGACCTCGTTTCAAGAAAATACGCCGACTGGGGGCTTTACCAGGACTAACTAATAAAATGCCTAGATCTAGAAATGATCTTAAAAACCAATTGCGTTCTGGGAAAAGATCGCAATATCGTATTCGTCTAGAAGAAAAACAGAAATTGCGTTTTCATTATGGTCTGACAGAGCGACAATTACTTAGATATGTGCATATAGCCGGAAAAGCCAAAGGGTCAACGGGCCAAGTATTACTACAACTACTTGAGATGCGTTTGGATAACATCCTTTTTCGATTGGGTATGGCTTTGACCATTCCTGGAGCCAGACAATTAGTTAACCATAGACATATTTTAGTTAATGGTCGTGTAGTGGATATACCAAGTTATCGTTGCAAACCCCAAGATATTATTACTACGAAAGATAAACAAAGATCGAAAGCTCTGATTCAAAATTATATTGCGTCATCCCCCCGCGAGGAATTGCCAAAACATTTGACTATTGACTCATTCCAATATAAAGGATTGGTAAATCAAATAATAGATAGTAAATGGATCGGTTTGAAAATAAATGAGTTGTTAGTCGTAGAATATTATTCCCGTCAGACTTGAACCTAATTGAAAATTACAAAGATTACAAAGAAAGGTTCAGATAATTTGACTCGCACCCCCTTGCCGAAGAAATAGATTTCAATTCTCGTAAGGACCTCGATCCGCATGTTGATCATTCACGTATTACAAGCGGATCCGCAGTAAGATTTTTTTATTTCATTTTTGTTCTTTATTTATATTTTACGTACTGTACTATTACTGTACTATATAGTAGTGAGTAGTGTAATTATAGTAGTGAGTAGTGTAATTAGAAATAGAAAATATCTATCAAATAAGGGTCTTACTCTTAGAATAATGGTATCAATTGTTATTTGATTTGTGGTCGATAATGGCAATGAATCAACAGAAACGGAAAGAGAGGGATTCGAACCCTCGGTAAACAAAAGCCTACATAGCAGTTCCAATGCTACGCCTTTAACCACTCGGCCATCTCTCCCACTCTTATTATATTATTGACTTGAAACCGAGTGAATAGCGAGCCGCTCATATTATTTTATTGCAGTAACAGGTACGACCAATCAAGGACCCTATATCCATAGGAATACCAAATTTTTTTACTAGATCGTTAGTAATTCATAAATTGTCCCATGGATTTTTCTATTTTCATTGTATCGTGTATATGCGTTATGCAAACAAAGCGGACAGTTCCTCTATCTTACTCTATTTTATCATAGAATGATTATTCCATTTTTTTCCTCTTTTTCTTGGATCATAACCAATTCCAAAGTAAAAAAGGCTTTGGTTATTCAACTGATATGAAATTGGAATGAAATCCAATCTCATTCAAATATTTCTATTTCATATTTCTCCTTGTCTAAAAAGGAACAATTTGAGCAGAAGGTCCACATCTTTTTTTGTAGAATTAGTCTATTTTTATGCTATTTCGTACTACTGTACATGTACAATTCCTTTCTTTGCGGGATCATTTTCCCAAGGAAAATGGAAAGAATTGTAGAACGGATTGATAATTATGCCCAGATCTCAGAGAAATGGAAATTTTATTGATAAGACCTCTTCAATTGTAGCCAATATCTTATTACGAATAATTCCGACAACTTCAGGGGAAAAAAGGGCATTTACCTATTACAGAGATGGTGCGATTTGATTTTCTTTTTAACCCTCTGTGGTTCGGGATAGAAAGAAATTATTGAAATAAACCTACGCCCGGGGAAGGTGAAGTTTGGAGATAGAACAATTCCTTCCGTCGTGTATCCTCGATTGATGCAGCCTCAGATGCTTTCATTATCGATTTTAGTATTGAGCGAAAGGTTATACCTATAGGTTCTGGACCGCGAGTCAATCTTACTCCATTTAGTACCAATAGGCAGCATAGGGGAAGAAGCACTACTCCTAGGAATCAACAATACGAAAACTTTGTTTGTTATAAATTATACCCCTTTCCTTATTGGTATCGGGACTAACAAGAATGGTTGGGACAACAAACATCCATCTCGTTCGTACTTTGGATACCCGTATAACCATCAAAGATTGTTGAAGTGACTAATTCCTGAGAAATAGGAGGCGTTGAGAACAAAAAAATTGTTGGAGTTACCCCTTTTATCTAGTACTAATATGATTACGATTGGTGTTAAGAAAAAACCACCTCCTTCGGGAAGGCTGGCTAGAGATTTCTTGTAAAAATACTAGCTCCTGTCAGTTCATAATGAAAATAGTGAAATTTGGATTCTATAGATTATTTCCCTTAGTACTATTAGTACTATGCGCGGAAGGGAGGAGCCGTATGAGATGAAAATCTCACGTACGGTTCTGGAGCGGAGATTCTTTGAATAGAAAGAACGACCGTAACGGATGTCGGCTCAATCCGAAGGAAATTATGCGGAAGCTTTACAGAATTATTATGAAGCTATGCGACCAGAAATTGATCCCTATGATCGAAGTTATATACTCTATAACATAGGACTTATACACACAAGCAACGGGGATCATACGAAGGCTTTGGAATATTATTTCCGAGCACTAGAACGAAATCCATTCTTACCACAAGCTTTTAATAATATGGCCGTGATCTGTCATTACGTGCGCCTATCTCCACTATAGAAAGAAGAAAAAAAAAAGATCAAATCAGCTAGTAAATACTAGAAAAAATAGGCTCTCTACATATGCATCGTCGAAAGCAACGATTTTTATCAGCTGTAGCGAGGAAAGAGACTTCATAAGAACCAAAACATGGAGAAAAAAGTACGGCCATATACTCTATGGATAAAAAAGGATCGAATTGATAGAGAAAGCACCGTAAAGATCAATTGGCGAGTTATTAGGTCGATACAGTTTAAGAACTGCTTACTTATGTCATGATATGATATATAAATTAGGAATCAACTTATGTAATAGAGTCGATCTACTAAGGTATTCAGCAGCGGTGTAGCATCAGATCCCAACGATAGTAAGTTATTTTTCTTGCATAGGAAAGTCTTTTTCAAAGAGTCTATATGAAATGAAAACGAGATAGTTACCTTTTAGAAAATTCTAACGATATAGGGGAATATTTATTCCCCAGTTTTCTGAAGGTGGGAGAAAAGATAAAACTGATTATTGATCGAAATTAGAGTTTAAAACTTAACGTAATTAACTTCTTCTGGTTAACCCAAGAAAAATGAGATAGGGTCATGAGAAATCTCATTCAGTTAGGATAGGGGAGATTACTAAGATGGAACGCAAGCAAAAAGAATCGACTGTTGAGCCGTATGAGGTAGGAAACTCTCAAGTACGGTTCTAAGGGAAGGAATTGACCAACCTATTCCGACCGAGGAGAACAGGCCATTCTACAGGGTGATTCTGAAATTGCGGAGGCTTGGTTCGATCAAGCTGCTGAGTATTGGAAACAGGCGATAGCGCTGACTCCTGGTAATTATATTGAAGCACATAATTGGTTGAAGATCACGAGACGTTTCGAATTCGAATAAAACCACTCTCTCTTTTAATTTAGTAAAATTTGAAAATGGATTATTGGATCCATTAATAAAATGTATCGTTCCCATGAGAGGATCCAATCAAGAATTTCATTATATCTCTTCCTTCTAAAATATTTTTTTTTTTTATTTTTTGATTCTAGTATCTCATAAGGATAAACGATACGTATACAGCAATATAGATAACATATAGCTAATAAAGCAAGGCTAATAGCTAATAAATAAGGGATACCTACAAATAACTAAATATAGATATCATCTTTTTAATTCTAATAAATTAAATGATCCTTGTGATTTGTAATGAAGTAATAAGATGTTCCATAAAAGTGGGGCCGGGCACTTCAAAATTGAGATATAAATACACTAGGCCGGGTAAAAAAAAAAAGAGTTTCTTCACCACGTCGGGAAAGGATTTTCCAAGATAAAAAAAAAAGTCCGTTGGGCACCTAATCGTTATGTCATAATAGATCCGAACACTTGCCCCAGATCAACTTCGATATCATAATTGCTCTAGTGAATAACTAAATAAAATAAATAGATGAGAGATAGGAAAGAAAGGGACTAATCATAAATGAAATAAAAATATTCATCTTTATAAAATATCCATCTTTCAGAAGTTTCACTAAAAACTTGACTGTTGGCAGGTCTCTTTG